GACTAGTAATGCGGTACAAATAATTCCCGATATCGACATCTGGAATAGAAACAAGCAAAAAGCTTTTCATAATTTTTAATCATACATAATATAATTGAATTGTCAAAACAAAGATTTGATTCTTTTTACGAATTTGATATTGGAAATCCGCGAATCTAGAAATTCATTTCGGACAATTGAACCTTCTCAAACTGTTTCTTCTTAAGAACCAAAAATATTTGTGCCAAAATAACAGATGCCAAGAAGAACAAAAGGCCTTGGACACGGAATGGATCTTGAAGTACTATTTCCGCATCTCCTTGACCAAATCCACCCACATTAGGATTACTCGTTAATGGCTGATCAAGTTTGATAGATTCGCCTTCGGAAACAAGAAGTTCTGGCCCTGGTGGAATAATATCAACCACTTGACGTTCATCTGACGCATCCGATATGGTTATTTCGTAACCCCCTTTTTCTTTTCGTATGATTTTACTTACTACACCAGCCGCTGTAGCATTATAAACTGTATTGTTACTCTTGTTCCCATCGGGATAAATCTGACCCCTTCCTCTGTTCCCGCCTACATATATGGGATATTTTAAGAAGTGAACATCTTTATTAGTAGCGGGGTCCGGGGAAAGAATAGGAAAGGTGACTTCACTATATTTCTGACCAGAAACAGGACCTATCACAAGAATATTTTTTTTATTGGGGCGATAGCTCTGAAAAGACAGATTGCCTATCTTTTCTTTCATCTCGGGCGAAATACGATCGGGAGGCGCTAATTCAAATCCCTCAGGTAAAATAAGAACAGCCCCCACATTCAAACCTCCCCTTTTACCATTAGCAAGAACTTGTTTAACTTGCATATCATAAGGAATTCGAACAACTGCTTCAAATACAGTATCAGGAAGTACCGCTTGCGGAACCTCAATATCCACGGGCTTATTAGCTAAATGGCAATTGGCACATACAATACGTCCGGTCGCTTCTCGTGGATTTTCATAACCCTGCTGTGCAAAAATGGGATATGCATTTGAAATGGATGTCCGAGCTATGATATATACCATCAGCGATACGGAAATAGATCGAATAATCTCTTTCTTTATCCAAGAAAAAGTGTTTTTAGTTTGCATGGTCCAATCATTGATCCCGAAAATTTCTACAATAAAATTAGGTAGGTCGCTTGTATAGTTCCCTATCCACAATTCTGCTATTTACTTTATTGAAATCATTTTACTGGAATATAAGGAGTAGGAGAAATCCCTGTAGGGTAGAAAGAGTAAGTACGTCTTAAAATGGAAATGCTTTGCTTATGTACCTTATGTTACAAAGTAACAAATATTCTAGTTAGATCAGTCATTCATTGAATGATAAATCACTACAAGTGATGGAGATATACGATTTAAATAACGGAAGATCCAATATTTAAAAATTGTATCCAGAATGACTGGAAAAGTAGAAACAAGACCCGATATAATTTGATCGTTGTGAGCAAATCCAAAATCTTTGTAGACATAGCCAATCATTAGTTCCCAACCATGGGGCGAATGGAATCCGATACATAAATCAGTTAATAAAAGAATAGAAAAAGCTTTTATTGTGTCACTTAAGTTATATAGGAATTCTTGAACCCAAGAGTTAAGAATAGCAAGTTCTTCATTACCCAGAATAGAATAACCACTTAAAATAATGAAAGAGGTTATATTTGTCGATAAGTGCAAAATCATATGGATATGATCCTCATTGTGCATCTTGATCAATTGGATCGTTTCTTTGTGGATTCCTATACGAAGTGTTTGTAGATGTGTTTCCGGGTATTCTTTTATCATTTCGTCCAAGAGTAAGAGTTCTTCCAATTCTATGAATTTTTCTAGAATACTCTTTTCTTGAATATCAGTCAAAAAAGTTTCGGATTGCCTAGTATTCCACCAATTAGTAATCCAAAATTCAAGACTTTTATTAAATGAGAGAGAGATCCACCAGGGCAAAAATACTATAGATGTAAGATATAGAAGAGGAAGAAATGCTTTCTTTTTTACCATTTTTTCATCTTTGAATTGTTAATGAACCCACCTCATTTGTTGAATCTATGTGATCTACTATTTCTATTAACCCTAAGTTCTATTACAGGGCATCGGACCTATTAATCTATTCCCTGTTTTTTTATTTGTGATTCAGTAGTTAGTCCTTGAATTTCGAAAGAATACAGAAATAGAATAAGAGCCCGTTTCAAATGAAGAAATAAGAAAAAATCTTGTTTCCAGATACCTCAATTGAATTGATCAAATTCGAAGCCCTTTTCGATAAATGCTTGAAAGAACCAATTCAAGCAAGTAATGAATATTATTCGGATTTTAAGCCAAAAGAACTCCCTTTGTCTTTTCTATCAAAAAAGAAAATCTTTCGAAAAAAAAAAATGGCCGGCTACCCCACAGTTCTAGTCCAGGAAAAATGGAGAGAGATTTATTAAGAATATTGTGATCTACCGATCATAAATTCAAAACCTAATGTATTCAAAACCTAATGTAATGATCAAAAATGAGTGGCAAAACAAGACAGAAAAGTTATCCTTATAAGAGATCCAAGCAATCTTTTGCCTTTGATCATTAAGAAAAAAAAAAGAAAAGTCGATTGACAAAAGAAAGGAGAGAGAATTTCCAAGATATGATCTATTTGTATCTAACCTATCAATTCATATTGAAAATAAAAAGAGAAATCCTTTATTCCGAAATGTTTTGATATACGAGATGAATCTATTATTTTATTTCGATTTGTTACTTTTACTTGTTTTTTACTAAATTGAGTTGAGTGGATTTCCATACGCATAAATTCTTTTTTATGCATACAAAAAAAATTTCGTTTTATGGATGTTCCATATACGCATACTTTGGCTCGAATGAACGTTCTGAAAAAATTTTATTAAGCTATGCTATGCTGAAGAAAGAACAGAGAATTCTTGAATTTTTTCCATGCCGCTGGGAAAGAATTTCTTCTTCAGTTCAAGTTCATTTCAAAATACTTCAATCGGTACGCGCAAGAAATAGGCCAATTCGGCGGCTTTTTGCTCAATTTCACGCGGAGTCAAATTCTCATCAGTACGCGTCAAGGGAACGGCCCCCTGTCCTTTGATTTCCATATAAAGGACACGACGAGCATAAATACCCTCTTTAACTTCGATTCGGATGGACTGAATATCTTTCATACGAAATCGTAGAAAGATGCGACGATTTTTTCCAGGAAATCCCCAACGAAAAATACACACTATTCCTTCTTTTCTATCGAATCGATCATAGCCACTACCTACATTCCACGAGATTGTGCACCACAAATAGGAACTAATAAAGAGACCTGCGATACCGTAGAAAGACATCACGATCCCTTGTGGAAAAAAAAGAATTTGTTGAGACGGAACTAAAGATATCAAATTCTTACCGAGATAACTGGAAGATCCAACTAATACGAATCCTAGTGAACCTAAAAAAAGGATAAAGGCCCAGCAGAAATTACTTATTTTTCGAGACCCCACTATAAGTTCTATCCATATATGTTCTGATCGACAACTCATACTAGATCCAGTTGCATTTTATTGGAATTGAGAAAATAGTCCAAATGAATTTGACTTTCGTTTTTTTTGTTTCCGAAGTAACTCTCATCAACTAGTGTCATTCGAATGTAAGCCTTTAGGAGTAATTCATCTTGGTTAGGTCTAAAATAAGAATATCCCTTTTATATGATCTCCTATAGATATCCACATATAGATACATTGACTTTCCATTTCCTACATCCACCTCGATTCCGATCTATTTGAAAATTGCTATAATTTATTTACCCATATATTTACGCATACATAAAAGCTATGTTCGGAGGAAACTGCCATATTCTACTAAATAGATATCTGTGTTATCTATATCTAAGTCTTGAAAAAAAATAGATAAGATTTGCACCTATCGAATCTAAAAAATCTTGTTTTTTTGAACATGAAGAGATAAAGAAGCCATTGCAATTGCCGGAAATACTAGGCCCACTAAAGGCACAAAGAAAGAGGGTAAGTTGTTAAAAATTATCATAGAATGGGGACCTCGATTTAATATTTGTACCTGTTATTGTTAGAAAGATATCTTAGAATAATTATAATTCGTATATAATTATATTGAGTATATCGAAGTGACTATATATATTAAATAATAAGTGTAAGGAATGGATAATTAAATAAATGAGACTTATTCTTCTTTATCTTTCTACATGAAATATAGAAATATACGTATGATAATCTATTCTATTCTTGTCTTCAAATTCGAATTGAATTCGAATTTTTATTTTATTTAATAATTTTATTTTATTTAATAAATAAAAAAGAAAGAGTTTCTTACAAATTCACGAAGGATTCGTTAGAATTCAATCCAACAACAGGATTCTTAGTAAGAATAGAGATTCTCGGAAGATATAGTAGAAAGAAAAGATACTCTATATCTATCTTTTCTATATTTGAATTATATATACTATACATACAAAGCAAGAAGGAAAGATGACCTTCGGTTTATTTTATTTGCCTTGACCAATTTGAATTTGGAAGAAGGAACCATTTTTTTTTATCTTGTTGCTAGAGGTTTCCTAATTAATAATCAGGAATATCGGTAGAAAAAAAAAGAATTATCCGCACGATTCTTTCTACAATTTACAATTAAATATTATGATTATGTCACCAAAGAAAAAAGAAAGTCTTCTTTAGAATTTTTACTTTGATTCCGATAAACTACCTAATTGTTCGCTACAAATACAAAAATGTAACGAAATAAAATAAAAATAATTTGACTTAAGGCTCCACTTAACTTAATAAGTGAATTTTAATTCAAAGGAAAAAAAGCGTGAAGCTTAAATAACTCACTCAGAACACCCTTTAAAGGATTACGTGGTACGATTGGATCGAATAAGCCCTTATGGAATAAATATTCAGCCGCTTGTGAACCTTCAGGTACTATCTTATTCAATGTTTGTTCAATTACTCTTTTACCTGC